GCAACAACAAGATGTTATTTGTAACAAGTAGTTTTGTTGGTTGGTTAATTGGTCACATTTTATTCATGAAATGGGTTGGATTGGTATTATTCTGGATACGGCAAAATAATTCTATTAGATCGAATGTACTTATTCGATCTAATAAGTACCTTGTGTCAGAATTGAGAAATTCTATGGCTCGAATCTTTCGTATTCTCTTATTTATCACCTGTGTCTACTATTTAGGCAGAATACCGTCGCCTATTGTCACTAAGAAACTGAAAGAAACCTCAGAAACAGAAGAAGGGGGGGAAAGTGAGGAAGAAACAGATGTAGAAATAGAAACAACTTCCGAAACGAGGGGGACTCAAAAGGAACAAGAGGGATCCACCGAAGAAGACCCTTCCCTTTGTTCGGAAGAAAAGGAGGATCCGGACAAAATAGATGAAACGGAAGAGATCCGAGTGAATGGAAAGGAAAAAACAAAGGATGAATTCCACAAACATAGACCAGTTTATGAGAATTCTTATCTTGATGGAAAAAAAAAGATAGAAAATTGGGAGTTGGGAATACTTAAAGAAGATAAAGACCTCTTCTGGTTTGAAAAACCTCTTTTGACTCTTCTTTTCGACTATAAACGATGGAATCGTCCATTGCGATATATAAAAAACGATCGATTTGAAAATGCTGTAAGAAATGAAATGTCACAATATTTTTTTCACACATGCCCAAGTGATGGAAAACAAATAATATCTTTTACATATCCACCTAGTTTGTCGACTTTTTTGGAAATGATACAAAAAAAAATGTCTTTGTGCACGACAAAACCTGAACCTGAAGACCTGTATAATAATTGGATTTATATCAATGACCAAAAAATTAACAAAAAGATTATTATAATTATATAAAATAAATACAAGAAGAGATAAGAAGAAATTCGTCCGCCACCCACATATTTGATCCCTTCTCCTACAAAGAAACTTGCAACACCAACCCCATTCGTAATTCCATCAATTGCGCGTCTATCAAAAAAGTGAGTTAATTGAGCTAATCCCCTTATACCCCTAGTTAAGGCTGTTGCATAAAAAACATCTATGTAACCACGATTATATGACCAATTATATATCACATTTTTTATTCGGTCCAATAAAATTTTCTTAGAACCCGTTTTAACAAATAAATTGATTAAGTCCAAATTCTGGAAAGATGAATAAACAGACCCATATAAAAGAAACGCTATGAGTATTCCGAAATAGGATATACTAACTGAAAAAATTGCATTTATAAAAAATTCATACCAATCCGGGGAATAGCTCAAATTTTTATGCAAAAGGTTTATCGATGGGGTTAACCATTTCGATAATATATCAAAATCCATATCCGTTACTCCTGAAATTCCGATGGATCCAACGAACAAAGTAAATAGGACCAATACAAGGAGAGGAAATAACATAGTATTGTCCGATTCTTGAGGATACACGGAAGTTTCTTTATTGTAAAAATGAATACTAAAGGATCGCATCAGGTTTCTTACATTCCCATCAATTTGATATGTCTTCTTCGAAAAAAAGGAAACCTTTTCATTATTATTCATTGTTGATAAAACGAAATTGATTTTAACGGGTTTCGGTCCTTCTTTCCCCCATATAGATATTGAATAGAGCGAGCCATTTTTAATACTGTTGTAATTTTGAAAATGAATGTGTAAATGCCCCTCAAAAGTAAGTAAGTACATCCGAAACATGTAAAATGCGGTTAACCCTGCTGTGGAATAAGCTATTATCGCAAAAATGGGTGAATACAACCAACTATCATTAAGAATTTCATCTTTGGACCAAAAACAAGCAAGAGGCGGAATACCACAAAGAGAAAATGTACCTAATAAAAAAGTAGTTTTTGTAATTGGGATATATTTTCTTAAACCACCCATAAGAACCATATTCTGACTTTTATCTGGAGAATATCCAACAATAGGTTCCATTGAATGAATAATGGATCCAGATCCTAAAAACAATAATGCTTTAGAGTAGGCATGAGTGATCAAATGGAATAAAGCAGCTCGATAAGAACCTATACCCAAAGCTAACATAGTATAACCCAATTGAGACATTGTAGAATAGGCTAAACTTCTCTTAATATCTCTTTGAGCAAGAGCCAAAGTAGCTCCTAACAGTACTGTTATTACACCTATCAAAGCAATGAGATTCATTATATAAGGTATGACTGTGAAAATAGGAAGAAGTCGAGCGACAAGAAAAATTCCCGCTGCTACCATAGTAGCAGCATGTATAAGAGCCGAAATAGGAGTGGGTACCTCCATGGCATCCGGTAACCATACATGAAGGGGGAATTGTGCAGATTTAGCAACTGCACCGACGAATAATAGGGAGGCACAAAGAGTAGCAAATACAAAATGAACCCCATTACTATGGATCAAGTTCTTGAAAATTTCGAACAAATCCCGAAATTCGAAACTACCTGTTATCCAATAAAGACCTAAGATTCCTAATAGTAAACCAAAATCCCCTATACGATTAGTTACAAACGCTTTTTGACAAGCATTTGCTGCAACGGTTCGTGTGGACCAAAAACCGATTAATAGATACGAACACATTCCCACTAGCTCCCAAAAAATATGAATTTGTATCAAATTGGAACTAGTAACTAATCCCAACATGGAAGTATTGGAAAAACTCATATAAGAAAGAAATCTCAAGTATCCTTGATCATGAGACATATAATTGTCACTATAAATAAGAACCACGATTCCAACAGTAGTGATTAATATTGACATAATAGAAGTAAGTGGATCGATCAAGTAACCGAACTCTAAGGAAAAATCATTATTGATGGTCCAAGACCATAGATATTGATAAATAAAACTGCCATTTATTTGCTGAATAGACAGATTGGACGAAAAAACCATTGTTATACTTAGCAATAAAACACTAGGAAAAGCCCACATACGACGAAGATTTTTTGTTGCCGTCGGAACAAGCAGAAGTCCCAATCCTATTGACATAGTAACTGGAAGTGGAACGAAAGGTATGACCCATGCATATTGAAATGTATGTTCCATAAAAAAAGAAAACTTTAATTTTTTTTATTGTTTCTGATTCACCAGCTCTTATCTCTTTCGAAAGGAGCAATAATTAAATAAATAAAATCAAGATATGAAAGAACTAAAATATGATTTTGAATTATTCTTATTCTTTCCCAGATATTTGAAAAAATAAATAAAATAAAGAAGTTACAATTGGTCAAATGCTATAACCAAGTCATTAGAAAAAAGTTATGACTTAGTTATTAACTAATCTAATATATTTATGAGGATACAGAATATAAGATATTAAAGCATTCCATTATTACGGGAAATTGTGGAATTTATATACATAAAGTATAAAGTAAGGAAAAAGAGTCACACCAAAAACGGGGCTTGATTCTGATATGGATCATAAGATCTGCCAATAACTCAACCTAATATAAAACCTAGTCATTTTAGTTAGTTTATTCAGAGTCATTAACTAAGAATGTGGAACTGATTGATTGGCTTCTATTCCAATAAAACAAACAAAAACTTATGTTTATAGGAAACACTATGATACTCGATACTCATTACTTTAAATAATTTAAATAAAAAAAATATAAAATAAGAGAGAACTAAAATGACCTTTATCAAGTAATGTATTGCTTAGTTTAACAGATTAATTAACAGCCCCATTTGAATTTTAATTATGGGTACTCTATCCTCGAGCTTGATCAATTAATAGTAATAGAAAAAAATGTTAATGTTACATTCTTTTTTTTTTTCTTAAAATTAGATTGACTTTTCCATTTATTAACTACAGCACAACAATATGATTATGATATATAAATAGACTGAGATAAGAATTGGAACCTTTTTTGATTCTTATCAACGGCAATTCATTCGATTTCTATGGTAGTAAATTACATAGACATAGATCCGAATGAAGATATGAGGGTACCAATCAGTACGAATTTTTTTTTCGGACATTGTATGTAATAGAGATGTAAAAAAAATTCCTATAAAAATAACATCGTTTTTGTTTTTTCTTCTATTTCTTTTTTTGTCCCTAGTTATAATTCGATGTGCACGGATACATATTTTTTTATGTTATGAAGGAATCCATGGAATAAATATAGATAATGAATAGAAAGAGTGATCCATTTTGAAATGTCTTTCACATCCAACTATAAAAATGAGTAACCTCTTTATTTTTGAATGGCGGTTCCAAAGAAACGTACTTCTATGTCAAAAAAGCGTATTCGTAAAAATATTTGGAAGAGAAAGGGATATCGGGCCGCGATAAAAGCGTTTTCTTTAGCTAAATCTGTTTCTACCGGACATTCTAAAAGTTTTTTAGTGCGACAATAATAGTAATAAAGCTTTGGAATAATCTGAATGAGCATGACTCGATGAATTGTATAATTTATAAGATGAATGATTCGCATTAACTAATGTTTTGAACTCATCAATATGAGATAGGACTGGCTAGTGTGGTATATAGAATAAGAATTCTTATGTCTACTGGGTTTTAAAAGTTTTTAAAAGGGTCCTATTTATTTTTTGTTTGAAAAAAAAAAAGAAGTAGTTAGACACAAGATACAAAGTTTGACTTTTCGTTATAGTCAATTTTTATAATTCGAGAGATGAGGATTCTCAATTTCCCTATCAATTCACTTTTCATAATAAAAAAATATGAATATATCATATATAAATATATTCTATATCCACTTTATTCGAAATAAATTTAATTTTTAAAATACGGTACAATTCCGATAGCGATTTAAACTCTTTTGTTCTATACCCAGCCCAATACCTAATTGGGTTGGTAAATCCTAAGATGAATTCTGTACACAATGAGGATGAAGATCCAAATCATTAATACAGTTTTGATCCCAAGCTATCGAAAAATGTATCAAAATTTAATCACGACATCAAAGGCATTTTGATACATCAAAAATCCTATTTATTTTCTTTTGCTCATTGATAAAATCCA